ACAGGAGGGGGAAACCGAAGAAACTGTGGTAGAGGATCATCAGATTCGTTCAAGAAAATCCAAACGTGTAGTGATTTTTACTGATAACCAACAAAATACTGATGCTTATACTAATACCAAAGAAACTAATAATACTGATCAAACAGGCGAAGTTGCTTTGATACGTTATTCCCAACAATCGGATTTTCGTCGAGACATAATCAAAGGCTCCATGCGCGCTCAAAGACGTAAAACAGTTACTTGGAAACTCTTTGAAGCAAATGCACATTCCCCTCTTTTTTTGGACCGAATAGACAAATCTTTTTTTTTTTTTTTTGATATTTCTGAACGGATGAAAAAAATTTTTAGAAATTGGATGTGGCAAAACACAGAATTCACAATTTCGAATTATACAGAGAAAAAGACAAAAGAAAGCGCGAAAAAAAAAGAGGAGGACAAAAAAGAAGAAGACAAAAGAAAGGAGAAAGTGCGTATACAAATAGCGGAAGCCTGGGATAGTATTTTACTTGCTCAAGTAATGAGAGGTTTTTTATTAGTAACCCAATCAATTCTTAGAAAATATATTATAGTACCTTCATTGATAATAGCTAAAAATATCGTCCGTATACTATTATTTCAATTTCCGGAATGGTATGAGGACTTAAAGGATTGGAATAGAGAAATGCATGTTAAATGTACCTATAACGGCGTTCAATTATCAGAAAAAGAATTTCCAAAAAACTGGTTAACAGACGGCATTCAGATCAAGATCCTATTTCCTTTTCGTCTTAAACCTTGGCACAGATCTAAGTTACGAGCCCCTTATAACGATCCAATGAAAAAGCAAGGTCAAAAAAATGATTTTTGTTTTTTAACAATTTTTGGAATGGAAGCTGAACTGCCTTTTGGTTCTCCCAGAAAAAAACTTTCATTTTTTGAACCGATTTTAAAAGAACTCAAAAAAAAAATTAAAAAATTGCAAAAGAAATGTTTTATAATTCTAGGAATTTTTAAAGAACAAACAAAATTGTTTGTAAATGTCTCAAAAAAACCAAAAAAATGGATCATTAAAAACATTCTGTTTATAAAAGAAATAATAAAAGAACTCTCAAAAATAAACCCAATTATATTATTTGGATTGAGAGAAATAGAAGTATATGAATTGAGTGAAATTAAAAAAGATTCAATAATCAGTAATCGGATGATTCAGGAATCGTCCATTCAAATTAGATCTCAGGATTGGACAAATTATTCATTAACAGAAAAAAAAATGCAAGATCTGACTGATAGAATAAACACAATCATAAATCAAATAGAAAAAATTACAAAAGACAAGAAAAAGGGATTTATAACTTCAGATAGAAATTTGAGTTCTAACAAAATAAGTTATGATGATAAAAGATTGGAATCACAAAAAAATATTTGGCAGATATTAAAAAGAAGAACTGCTCGATTAATCCGTAAATCCCATTATTTTATAATATTTTTCATTGAAAAGATATACATAGATATCTTTCTATCTATGATTAATATTCCTAGTATCAATACACAGCTTTTTCTTGAATCAACAAAAAAAATTATTAATAAAAACATTAACAGTAATGAAGCAAATCAAGAAAGAATTAATAAAACAAATCAAAGTTTAATTAAATTTTTTTCGATTATAAAAGAGTCACTTTCTAATACTAATATTAGTCTTAGTCAAAAAAATTCAAAGACTTTTTTTGACTTATCTTACTTTTCACAAGCATATGTATTTTACAAATTATCACAAACCCAACTTATTAAGTTAGAGAAATTGAAATCCGTATTTCAATATAATGGAACCCCCCTTTTTCTTAAGAATGAAATAAAGGATTTTTTTGTTGTAAGACAAGAACTATTTCATTCCGAATTAAGACCTAAGAATCTTCGCAATTCTGGAATGAATCAATGGACAAATTGGTTAAGGAGTCATTATCAATATCAATGTGATGTATCTCAAATTAAATGGTCTAGAGTAGTACCACAAAAATGGCGAAATATATTGAACTGTATAGCTCAAAATAAAGATTTATATAAAGATTTGTGTGATTTATATGAAAAAGATGAATTAATTCACTACGAAAAAAAAACAAAAATGGAAACGGATTTATTATTGAATCAAAAGGATAATTTTAAAAAACAATATAGATATGATCTTTTAGCATATAAATCTATAAATTCTGAAACTAAGAAGTACTCTTCAATTTATGGATCACCATTACAAGTAAAAACTAACCAAGATATTTTTTATAATTACAACACACATAAACAAAAATCATTTAATATGGTAGAAGATGATATTCGAGATATGGATAAAAATACGGATAGAAAATTTTTTGATTGGAGAATTCTCGATTTTTGTCTTAAAACGAAGGTCGATATTGAGGCCTGGATCAATATTGATACTGACACTAACAGTAATAAATATACTAAGACTAGGACTAGGGTTAATAAGTATCAAATAATTGATAAAATCAATAATAATGGTCTTTTTTATCTCACACTTCAGCAAGACCAAAAAATCAACCTATCCAATCAAAAACCCCTTTTGGATTGGATGGGAATGAATGAAGAAATACTAAGTCGTCCCATATCAAATCTGGAACTTTGGTTCTTGCCAGAATTTGTGAGACTTTATAATACGTATAAAATGAAACCGTGGGTTATACCAATTAAATTACTACTTTTTCATTCTAATATAAAAAAAAATGCTAGTGAAAACAAAAGCATCACTGGAAATAAAAAAAGAGATCCTTTTATATCAATATCGTCGAATGAAAAAAAATCTCTTGAATTAGAAAACCGAAATCAAGGAGAAAAAGAATCCACGGGCCAAGCAGATCTTAAATCAGCTCTTTCAAACCAAGAAAAAGATGTTGAAGAAGATTATACGGGATCGGACATGAAAAAACATAGAAATAAAAAGCAATACAAGATCAATACAAAAGCGGAGTTTGATTTCTTCCTAAAAAGGTATTTGTATTTTCAATTGAGATGGGATGATTCTTTAAATAAAAAAATAATCAATAACATCAACGTATATTGTCTCCTGCTTAGACTGATAAATCCAAGAGAAATTACTATATCCTCTATTCAAAGGGGCGAAATGAGTCTGGATATTTTGACGATTCAGAAAGATGTAACTCTTACAGAATTTATTAAAAGGGGATTTTTGATTATTGAACCAATTCGTCTAGCTATAAAAAATGATGGAAAATTTATTATGTATCAAACCCTCGGTATTTCATTAGTTCATAAAAGTAAACATCAAATAAATCAAAGATACCGAGAAAAAAAACATGTTGATAAGAATTCTGATGAAGTCATTACAAAACATCAAAAGATGACTGGAAATAGATATAAAAAAAATTATGATTTGTTTGTTCCTGAAAATATTTTATCGCCTAGACGTCGTAGAGAATTGCGAATTCTAATTTGTTTAAATTCTAAGAATAGACATAGAAAGGCATCTTTTTGTAATGGGAATGAAGTAAACAGTCAAGTTGTGGATAAAAGCAAAAAATATAAAAAAAAACTTATAAAATTAAAGCTATTTCTTTGGCCCAATTATCGATTAGAAGATTTAGCTTGTATGAATCGTTATTGGTTTAATACCAATAATGGCAGTTGTTTCAGTATGGTAAGGATACATATGTATCCGCGATTGAAAATTCATTAATAGTACATTTTTCCTATATTTCCCATACCATATCTGGTCTATGACGACAAAGAGATGCACGCATACATTGTCTTACATTCCATTCTGATACATGATACTAATTCAATGACATATCAATTAGATCTAGAATGAACAAAATTTTCTTATTTTAGGTCTAAACTTTTATCTTTTGTGAGTGAAGAAACCAACCATACTTTTGTATCCCCTTTCAAATCCAATTTTAAAATGAAAATAGGATTGAGTAAGTTTTATTAAATTAAAAAAATTAGAAATGAATAACGAAATACAAATTTTTGTATATACCAAATAAAAATTAGGGGCATTATTATTACTGATCAATAAAGATATCTATCAATAAAAACAATAAAAAATATCTTAAAATAAAAAGAGGGGGGGAGAGAAGATTTCAGTTTATGGTAAAAAATTCATTCATCTCAGTTATTTCACAAGAAGAAAAAGACGAAAACAGAGGATCTGTTGAATTTCAAATAGTTAGTTTCACCAATAGGATACGAAGACTTACTTCACATTTACAATTACACAAAAAAGACTATTTATCTCAGAGAGGTTTACGTAAAATTCTGGGAAAACGCCAACGATTACTGTCTTATTTGTCAAAGAAAAATAGAATATGTTATAAAGAATTAATTAATCGGTTGGATATTCGGGAGTCAAAAACTCGTTAATTTTATTTTTATAAAGGCATTTTGAATTATTTGATTTATTAGATCTTGAATTTTAATGAACTTTTTTTCGTTTTCAGCAATTCATGAAAGAATGAATCGAGGAAAAACCTATGAATATACCGGCTACAAGAAAAGACCTCATGATAGTCAATATGGGCCCCCACCACCCATCAATGCATGGTGTTCTTCGACTCATCATTACTCTAGATGGTGAAGATGTTATTGACTGTGAACCAATATTGGGTTATTTACACCGAGGAATGGAAAAAATTGCGGAAAATCGAACAATTATACAATATTTGCCTTATGTAACACGGTGGGATTATTTAGCTACTATGTTCACAGAAGCAATAACTGTAAACGGACCGGAACAGTTGGGAAATATTCAAGTACCTAAAAGAGCCAGCTATATCAGAATAATTATGTTGGAGTTGAGTCGTATAGCTTCTCATCTGTTATGGCTCGGTCCTTTTATGGCGGATATTGGTGCACAAACTCCCTTTTTCTATATTTTCAGAGAAAGAGAATTAGTATATGATCTATTCGAAGCTGCCACCGGTATGAGAATGATGCATAATTATTTTCGTATCGGAGGAGTAGCGGCCGATCTACCTCATGGCTGGATAGATAAATGTTTGGATTTCTGCGATTATTTTTTAACAAGAGTTGCTGAATATCAAAAACTTATTACACGAAATCCTATTTTTTTAGAACGAGTCGAGGGAGTAGGCATTATTGGTAGAGAGGAAGTAATAAATTGGGGTTTATCGGGACCAATGCTGCGAGCTTCCGGAATACAATGGGATCTTCGTAAAGTTGATCATTATGAATGTTACGACGAATTTGATTGGGAAGTACAGTGGCAAAAAGAAGGAGATTCATTGGCTCGTTATCTAGTCCGAATTGGTGAAATGATAGAATCCGTAAAAATTATTCAACAGGCCCTGGAAGGAATTCCAGGGGGACCCTATGAGAATTTAGAAATACGATACTTTGATAGAGAAAGGAATCCGGAATGGAATGATTTTGAATATCGATTTATTAGTAAAAAGCCGTCTCCTACATTTGAATTGCCGAAACAAGAACTTTATGTGAGAGTAGAAGCCCCAAAGGGAGAATTGGGAATTTTTCTCATAGGGGATCAGAGTGGTTTTCCTTGGAGATGGAAAATCCGCCCGCCGGGTTTTATCAATTTGCAAATTCTTCCGCGGTTAGTTAAAAGAATGAAATTGGCTGATATTATGACGATACTAGGTAGTATAGATATCATTATGGGAGAAGTTGATCGTTGAAATGATAATTGATACACCGGAAGTACAAGATATCGATTCTTTTTCTAGATTAGAATTTTTTAAAGAGGTTTATGGAATTCTATGGGTTCTTGTTCCTATTTTGACTCTTGTAGTGGGAATCACAATAGGCGTACTGGTAATTGTATGGTTAGAAAGAGAAATATCGGCAGGGATACAACAACGTATTGGACCTGAATACGCCGGCCCTTTGGGAGTTCTTCAAGCTTTAGCAGATGGGACAAAACTACTTTTCAAAGAAAATCTTTTTCCATCTAGGGGGGATACTCGTTTATTCAGTATCGGGCCATCCATAGCAGTCATATCAATTTTAGTAAGCTATTCAGTAGTTCCTTTTGGATATCACCTTGTTTTAGCGGATCTCAATATCGGTGTTTTTTTATGGATTGCCATTTCCAGTATTGCTCCAATTGGACTTCTTATGTCGGGATACGGGTCAAATAATAAATATTCCTTTTTAGGCGGTCTACGAGCTGCTGCTCAATCGATTAGTTATGAAATACCATTAACTTTATGTGTGTTATCAATATCTCTACGTGCGATTCGTTGATACATAGACAGAAACTTTTCTCTATTCCTTCCTTTCAAGGAAAGGGTTGGAATGGATTGAGTAGATATCTTAATTTTTTTTTATTCATTATTCGGGTTGATGAACTAAATCAAATAGTTATATGAGTGAAAGAAAACAGCTTATATATAAGACAGAAAACAGCTTATATATAAATTCGCAGTAAAAAGATTGATTCTCATTTTCTATGTATAAGAGTTAGAGAGTTAAGCGGAAATAAACATAAACAGAAGAGACCGTTTCCCCCAAGATTGGTTGATTAGTCATCCTGACTTGAAGCGGGTTCAAAAGATCAACCGTATTGAGTTTTCACTATCATTTTTATGTATTAGCATAACGGGGGATTGAGCAAAAACGAGTGGATGGTTAGAAACACGAACATATGTAAAGGATTAGTAATGGAGATTATGTAAATTCTCCAAAAGGACATTTTTACATAATATACAAACAAAGAATACTAATTGGGGCTTTAAGTTGGTAGAAATGATCAGGCAGTACTCCCCATGACACGATTCCAATCCAGAGTATACTCCTATCCACCGATTTAATAAATAACTATTCGAAACGAAATAATCCTTTACTTTATTTTGAAAGCCCTCTTTTTCTCAGAAATAGAAAGAAGAATAGGAACGAAAAAAAAAAAAAGATATACTTTATTTATTCTTTGTTACTTTTATTCTTTCCCATATACATATTAATAGATATATAATTTGTGTCATAATTAATTAATTAATATCGAATTTTTTTTTCGTACGTGAAACCAACGGGTTATTGATATTTTTACAAGAAGTATTTTATTGAACAGTTAAGTTATTACTGAACAAAGAAGAATTGAAATTTTTATTGAAATTATTAAATTAAAGAAAGGATGAGATCAATTCAGAAGTACTTTTTTTATTTAATTTTGAATTAAAATAATTATAACAGACAGAATTCAATTGGTCTAATTTGGGACCGGCCGATAGTTATCCATCCTACAAACATATCAAGATTCAAAAAAGAATACTGACGCGGTCCCTATATTTATTTCTGGCCTTCAAGGAGCCGTATGAGGTGAAAATCTCATGTACGGTTCTGTAATAGCGATGGTAACAGTGATGGTATCACCGACTATAATTATCTAACAGTTCAAGTACAATTGATATTGTTGAGGCGCAATCAAAATATGGTTTTTGGGGATGGAATTTGTGGCGTCAGCCTATAGGGTTTATCATTTTTATTATTTCTTCCCTAGCAGAATGTGAGAGATTACCTTTTGATTTACCAGAAGCAGAAGAAGAGTTAGTAGCAGGTTATCAAACCGAATACTCGGGTATAAAATTTGGGTTATTTTATGTTGCTTCCTATCTAAACCTATTGGTTTCTTCATTATTTGTAACAGTTCTTTACTTGGGAGGTTGGAATATATCTATTCCGGACATATATGTTTCTGAGCTTTTTGAAATAAATAAAACATGTGGAGTTTTTGGAGCGATAATTGGTATCTTTATTACATTAGCTAAAACTTATTTGTTCTTGTTCATTCCTATCACAACAAGATGGACTTTACCGAGGCTAAGAATGGACCAACTATTGAATCTTGGATGGAAATTTCTTTTACCTATTTCTCTCGGTAATCTATTATTAACAACTTCTTTCCAACTCTTTTCACTGTAAAGTAACATTCTATATTCCCAACGTGTCTCAAACAAGAGAAATAAACAAACATAAAACTATTCATATATATATTAACGATATGTTCTCTATGGTAACTGGGTTCATGAATTATGGTCAACAAACAGTACGAGCTGCAAGGTACATTGGTCAAAGTTTCATGATTACTTTATCCCACGCAAATCGTTTACCCGTAACTATTCAATATCCTTATGAAAAATCAATCACCGCGGAGCGTTTCCGCGGTCGAATCCATTTTGAATTTGATAAATGTATTGCTTGTGAAGTATGCGTTCGTGTATGTCCTATAGATCTACCCGTTGTTGATTGGAAATTGGAAACTGATATTCGCAAGAAACGGCTGCTTAATTACAGTATTGATTTCGGAGTCTGTATATTTTGTGGTAATTGCGTTGAGTATTGTCCAACGAATTGTTTATCAATGACTGAAGAATATGAACTTTCTACTTATGATCGTCACGAATTGAATTATAATCAAATTGCTTTGGGTCGTTTACCAATGTCAGTAATTGACGATTATACAATTCGAACAATTTTGAATTCGCCTCAAATAAATAAGTAAATCTCTTATTAAATAAGTAAATCTCTTATTAAATAAGTAAATCTCTTATTAAATAAGTAAATCTCTTATTAAATAAGTAAATCTCTTATTAACGAATAATTTATAATTACTTTACTAATAACTAATATAGAAGGAATTTAGGTTTCTTTCGTGTTGTTTGGTCAATAACTACAAATACCGACTATTGATTGGTTGGTAAGAAACGCGTCTTAATTTGGATTGAAAATCCATTAATTAATATATCCATAATTTTTTTAAAATATATCGTTTAGAATTAGAACGACTCTTTCAGATAAAGAATGAAATTAGTCCAATAATAGTACTCACATTTATTCATATCCCTTAGTATTTATTTACTTAGGATTAAATTAGGAATTGCTCAAAAATCATAAAAAAAAAATTTTCTGGTCGGGTCTCAATAAGGTCATGAAAAACATTTCTATTTATTTATCTCTTATTTTACATATAATGGATTTGCCCGGACCAATACATGATTTTCTTTTAGTCTTTCTGGGATCGGTTCTTATACTAGGAGGTATGGGGGTGGTATTATTTACCAACCCCATTTATTCTGCCTTTTCATTGGGACTGGTTCTTGTTTGTATATCCTTATTCTATATTCTATTAAACTCTTATTTTGTAGCTGCTGCACAACTCCTTATTTACGTGGGAGCTATAAATGTTTTAATCGTATTTGCTGTGATGTTCATGAATGGTTCAGAATATTACAAAGATTTGAATCTTTGGACCATTGGGGATGTGGTTACTTTGCCAGTTTGTACAAGTATTTTTGTTTTACTCATGATTATTATTACGGATACGTCATGGTACGGAATTATTTGGACTACAAGATCAAACCAGATTATAGAGCAAGATTTGATAAGTAATAGTCAACAAATTGGAATTCATTTATCAACAGATTTTTTTCTTCCATTTGAATTCGTTTCGATAATTCTTTTAGCCGCTTTGATAGGTGCAATTGCCGTGGCGCGACAGTAAAAAATTTATAGAATTAGCAATGCACATTAAACTCTGTTTTATTACATTACATTTATTTCCCTTTAATTCTTTAATTAAAGATTGTTTATGTCTAAAATATAAATTATTAAATCTATTCTATTAACAATAGAAAATCTTCCTTTGTTCCGTACTTTTTTTTATTCTAGTCAATTGAATCTGTTTAATTGTTGTTCAGTTCATATTGAAATGAATCGAAATTGATAAGGAGTTGGTCAATGATGCTCGAACATGTACTTGTTTTGAGTGCCTACTTATTTTCTATCGGTATCTATGGATTGATCACGAGCCGGAATATGGTTAGAGCCCTTATGTGTCTTGAACTTATACTGAATGCGGTTAATATGAATTTCGTAACATTTTCTGATTTTTTTGATAGTCGCCAATTAAAAGGAAATATTTTCTCAATTTTTGTTATAGCTATTGCAGCCGCTGAAGCAGCTATTGGCCCGGCTATTGTTTCATCAATTTATCGTAACAGAAAATCAACTCGTATCAATCAATCGAATTTGTTGAATAAGTAGTATTAATCATATAAATTCTAATATTCATAAATTAGAATTACCATGACCATACATTACGTAATAATACATGTTTTCAAAAATGTAAGAAATTAAAGTATCTTGGCTCTATCGCATGAGTCAATCCAGAAGTAGATTGATTAGAAAAATTATGATAAATTATTGATTCATCTGGTGTCTAAATATATGATTCATTTACAAGTTTACTAGATCGAAACTTTCTGACATTCAAAAATTTATAGATCCAAATGTCACATTCAGTAAAGATTTATGATACGTGTATAGGGTGTACTCAATGCGTGCGCGCCTGCCCAACGGATGTATTAGAAATGATACCTTGGGACGGGTGTAAAGCTAAGCAAATTGCTTCTGCTCCAAGAACAGAGGACTGTGTCGGTTGTAAGAGATGTGAATCCGCCTGTCCGACAGATTTTTTGAGTGTTCGAGTTTATTTATGGCATGAAACAACTCGAAGTATGGGTCTGGCTTATTAATACGTTCCAGAAAACCCTACTTGAATACATTTGATTTTTTTACCTTTACCGACAAAAACCCGCGCTCAAAAACTATTTATTTTGAGCACGGGTTTTTCTGGTCCAAGTTTATCTTGTTTTTACCATGAATAATTTTCCTTGGTTAACGCTAGTTGTAGTTTTGCCAATATTCGCGGGTTCCTTAATTTTCTTTCTCCCTCATAGAGGAAATAAGATAATTCGGTGGTATACTATAGGTATATGCATAATAGAACTCCTTCTAACAACCTATGCATTCGGTTATCGTTTCCAATTGGATGATCCATTAATGCAACTGACAGAGGATTATAAATGGATCGATTTTTTTGATTTTTACTGGAGATTGGGAATAGATGGAATTTCTATAGGACCCATTTTACTGACAGGATTTATCACAACTTTAGCTACTTTAGCGGCTCGGCCGATTACTCGAGATTCCCGACTATTCCATTTTCTGATGTTAGCAATGTATAGCGGTCAAATAGGACCATTTTCTTCTCGAGACCTTTTACTTTTTTTCATCATGTGGGAGTTAGAATTAATTCCAGTTTATCTACTTCTATCCATGTGGGGGGGAAAGAAACGTTTGTATTCAGCTACAAAATTTATTTTGTACACTGCAGGAAGTTCCGTTTTTTTATTAATGGGAGTTTTGGGTATTGGTTTATATGGTTCCAATGAACCAACATTAAATTTTGAAACATCAGCTAATCAATCGTATCCTGTAGCACTGGAAATAATATTCTATATTGGATTTCTTATTGCTTTTGCTGTCAAATCACCGATCATACCCTTACATACATGGTTACCAGACACCCATGGAGAGGCACATTACAGTACTTGTATGCTTTTAGCCGGAATCTTATTAAAAATGGGAGCGTATGGATTGGTTCGGATCAATATGGAATTATTACCCCACGCCCATTCTATATTCTCTCCCTGGTTGATTATAGTAGGCACAATTCAAATAATCTATGCAGCTTCAACATCTCCCGGTCAGCGTAATTTAAAAAAAAGAATAGCCTACTCTTCTGTATCTCATATGGGTTTCATAATTATAGGAATTGGTTCTATAAGCGATACAGGACTCAACGGAGCCATTTTACAAATAATCTCTCACGGATTTATTGGCGCTGCGCTTTTTTTCTTGGCCGGAACGAGTTATGATAGAATACGTCTTGTTTATCTCGACGAAATGGGCGGAATGGCTATCGCAATTCCAAAAATATTCACGACTTTCAGTATCTTATCAATGGCTTCTCTTGCATTACCGGGCATGAGCGGTTTTGTTGCCGAATTGTTAGTTTTTTTTGGAATACTTACTAGTCAAAAATATCTTTTAATGACAAAAATATTAATTACTTTTGTAATGGCAATTGGAATGATATTAACTCCTATTTATTCATTATCTATGTTACGCCAGATGTTCTATGGATACAAGCTTTTTAATGCCCCAAACTCTTATTTTTTTGATTCTGGACCGCGAGAATTTTTTGTTTCGATCTCTATCCTTTTACCTGTAATAGGTATTGGTGTTTATCCCGATTTCGTTTTATCATTATCAGTTGACAAGGTCGAAGCTATTATATCCAATTATTTTTTTCGATAGTTTTTGTGAGTAAACCAAAAAATGAAACTGAAATCCCAGGATTTTAAAAATGGTTGATTGTACAATAAAAAAATGAGTCTTTTATATTCTTTTAAGTAAAATAAATAAATTGGAATTCTATTATAACTAGATATCTTTTGAATTTGTGAGAACCATTTGAATCAAGTAATGGAAATGATTCAAATGGTTCTTGATTGTTTACATGAAGTTTTCGTATATATACCTGTATGCCGTCCTATGTTTATATTCGTCAAGTCTTTTATTCAATTAGATGTTAATGTAAATGAACCATAACTATGCAACCCTATTCCTAATAGATTAACCCCAAAATAGCATATCCAAATTATAAGAAAGCCCATTGAGGCCACAATTGCAGAATTTACACTTTCAAAAATTTTATTTGTTCTAATATGTAAATAAATAGCGAATATGGTCCAAGTAATAAATGCCCAAGTCTCCTTTGGATCCCAATTCCAATATGATCCCCATGCTTCATTAGCCCATACTGCTCCCGAAAGAATACCTACGGTTAAAAGGATAAACCCTAGACTAATAATACGATAACTCCAACGATCCAATTGTTGAATCAATTGATACCTGTAATAATTTTGAGACGAAATAAAAGAAGTGTTTCGTAAGACATTGTTTCTTTCGTTCACGTATTGAATCTCACTAAAGTAAACTGACTCATTTTCTAAATTATTGCTTTTACTAAAAATCCTTATGAATTTTCGAAATGTAATGACTAGAAGAGCTAGTGATAATAATGATCCACACAAAAGAGCTGCATAGCTCAATACCATCATACTTACGTGCATCATTAACCAATGGGATTGGAGAGCGGGTACTAATATCGCGGATTGATGCATTTCAGTTAAAAGACCCGAAGTAGCAAAACCTTGAGTAAAAATAGCACTTGGCGCGGTTATTGCGCTTAAATGGTTTTTATGTTTTTTAAAATACGGAATAATATGAATAATGGAAAAACTCCACGAAAGAAAAATTAATGATTCATATAAATCACTTAATGGTAAATGCCTCAAATACATCCAACGAGTAACTAATAATCCTGTTATGCAGAAAAAAGTAGCTATCATCCCCTTTTCTGACGAATCATCTAGTCCTACGATTTCATCGACTAATAAAATTATCAAATGAATTGTAATTACAATTGAAACGATCGAAAAGGATATATGAGTTAATATATGCTCTAAAGTTGAAAATATCATAAAAATTATTAAATTAATAAGGGCGTCCCTCAATTATAGGAATTGAAATCGGGAATTGAATTCATTATAGGACTTACTCTTTTACATTATAGGACTTACTCTTTTAGAAGATGCCATGCCGCCACTCGGACTCGAACCGAGATGCTCTAGCACTGCTTCCTAAGAGCAGCGTGTCTACCGATTTCACCATAGCGGCTTATTCGAAATCATAATAACCTATTTTTATTCAATCGTCGAGCTTGAAGGAGTTAATTCAATCCAATATTTTTTTTTAGGAAAACATTCAAATTGATGAATAAAAACTTGTTTAAAAATTAGGGATTAAAACGTTTTCGTTAACGTTAATAATATTGATTTTTCTTATTATTATCTTTTTATTTAGTTATTTAGTATTTTAGGATGTCAATTTTATTTAACTGAACTAACAATGTATTTTTTCGTAGGCTATTACTTTATGCTCTCCTAAAACTAAAATGTAACAGTTGTAACTAGATAATTTTGACTTCAATCCCTGGATATAAGTAAAAAAAATGTTCTGCCTCGTTTGCATTTTTTAATGATTAATTTCTTTTATCATTTATTTTATTAATCTAAAATAAAAAATGCATTTTATCGATTAATAAAAAAATAGAATTTTTATATAACACAATTTCGGCGATACACTCAAAAGATTTATGTAAATATTTGCATAGTTAGGTTGCGTTAGGATTTTTTGTTGTGTAGAGAATTTGCGTTAAGATTTAGCAAACCCATTAAGTTAGGTATTTGGGATGGTCGTATCAATCATATAAAAAAATTTCGTATAGAAATTGTCCCGTACTTCAAAATATTTTCTAAAATTTTTATAAAATTTTTAATTAATATATATACATTATATCTTGATCGATCTTCCAATCGAAACATAGGATCTAAAATAGATCACTCAAAATTGGCGCATTCGTCATATAACTACCTAAAAATGGAAACGGGGCTTTTATTAATTTAATTGGGTTTAAGGAATTTATATAGTGATAATAATTTCTAAAACCAAAAATAATGGTTTAAAAGATTATAAAAAACATTTTAAACTTAATCAATTAGTTTCAACGACCTCTTCTTTATAATATAAAATCAAAAATATAACTAAAAAAAAATTCTTTTTATTATTGAGTAAGGGCGATGGGGAAAGTGATAATCCCCATCCGGAAAATGATAAAACATACTAAAATGAAAGGCGAAACCTTGCGCTTGCGTTTACCCTTTTTTCAAACAAAAAAGTACCATTCATTTTTAGAATTCAGTAGACAACAGAATTCTTATCTATATCAGAAACGAAAGAAAAATTTGGCTTCAAATTAAAGTAAAACAAATTCAATTTTATATTCGTTTTAAATTAAAACATTATGAGACTAATTCTTTTTTATTTATTTTATTTTTATTTATTTATTTTTTAATGTATATTGTTTATATTGTAATTTATCTTATATATTAATATTTATTCTTTTACTATACTATTATGATGTTAATATTAATTATAATTGATAAATATTATTTATCATTTTTATAACTTATAAATCTTATAAATAAACTATAAACAAAATTATATTACTTTATTAGTTAAAAATTATATTACTTTATTAGTTAAAAATTATATTACTTTATTAGTTATTAGAACGATTCAGATTATTTATTTGTTACACAGATTATTTATTTGTTACACAAAAAAAACTTTTAGAACTCCCGGTAGAAAGAGATTTCGCTAACGAAAAAGCTTTCAATGCTGCCCTATATCCCTTCCTTTTCCAAATATTTTTACGAATACGTTTTTTTGAAATAGAGGTGCGCTTTTTTGGAACTGCCATTAAAAAGTTATAATAGGTTTTTCGGTTGGATGTGAAAGACATCTATTGTTCAAAATCAATTGTTCTTTACTACTCTCTATCTATTTTTTCTCTAAATTAGACTCCAAAAAAAAGGGGGGGGTTAAAAATCACATAAAATATTAATAAGAACGATAAGGTACACTATGCCAAATAGATTGAAGTTGATAAAATAAAAAAAAAAAAATAATAAAAAAAAAAAAAAAGAAAGATTGTCTCTTTCGTTTTCTTTCTATTTTCGTCGTGTTACATTTATACATGTAATAAAAAAATATAAAAGTTTAAAAAATATAAAAGTTTAATAACCCTTCTCCCGCTTAATAAAAAAAAAAACTTTAATAATTTTTTCTATTATATTAATTAATTTAATATTAATTGTTCAAGCTCGAAGAAAGAGTCCACAAAATTTTAATTATCAAATGAGACTAGTAGTTAATCTGTTAAAGGATACAAAATACATAATTTAAAGGCATTTTATTTTCCCCCTTTTTTTTTCCGTAAAATTAAAGTCTTGGATATCATAGCATTTCCTACAAATAGCTTTTATTGTAATGGAAGACAAACAATTAGTTACAAAACAAATTGGTTAATGATTCTAAATAACCGAATTACAATAAATAGTTTTAGTTATGGGCTTTATGATTCATATCAAATACTGTTTTTGGTATAATTATTTATCCTTGTTCTATAGATATAAAAAAATTATTGTAATACGTAATAATTAAAATGAAAATTCTAATTTTCATTTTTTATCTTCATAAAATTTTATTTAAAAATTTGAATTTAATATTAACAATTCAGTATTAATAAAATGAAATACGTATTTATTTTTCACTAGTGACTTATTTATATCATTTGACCAATTATAACCTCTTGATTTTAAATATTTGAAGTAGTTTGGAAAGATTCAGAATAATTAAGGCTAGAAAATTCTATTTAAGTTTTATTTTATATATCTTAATTTTTTTTTATTAACCGACCCCTTTCAAAAGAAAAGAAATAAGAACCGGTGACTCAGAAACAATTAATTAAGATAATTCTTTTTTTTTTTTTTTTTATGGAATATACATATCAATATTCATGGATTATACCTTTCATTCCACTTCCAGTTCCTATCTTAATTGGAACAGGACTTCTACTTTTTCCAACGGCAACAAAAAATCTTCGCCGTATGTGGGCTTTTCCTAGTGTTTTATTATTAAGTATAGTTATGGTTTTTTCAGCCCTTTTTTCTATTCAGCAAATAAATAAAAATTCTGTCTATCAATATGTATGGTCTTGGACCATCAATAATGATTTTTCTTTAGAATTTGGCTGCTTGGTTGATCCACTTACTTCTATTATGTCGATATTAATCACTACTGTTGGAATTATGGTTCTTATTTATAGTGACAATTATATGTCTCATGATCAGGGATATTTGAGATTTTTTGCTTATATGAGTTTTTCCAATACTTCAATGTTGGGATTAGTTACTAGTTCTAATTTGATACAAATTTATATTTTTTGGGAATTAGTTGGAGTGTGTTCTTATCTATTAATAGGTTTTTGGTTCACACGACCCAGTGCCGCGAATGCTTGTCAAAAAGCGTTTGTAACTAATCGTGTCGGGGATTTTGGTTTATTATTAGGAATTTTGGGTTTTTATTGGATAACAGGTAGTTTCGAATTTCGGGATTTGTTTGAAATATTCAATAACTTGGTTTCTAATAATGAAGTTAATTTTTTATTTGTTACTTTATGCGCCTCTCTATTATTTGCCGGCGCTGTTGCTAAATCCGCCCAATTTCCACTTCATGTATGGTTACCTGATGCCATGGAAGGGCCTACCCCCATTTCGGCTCTTATACATGCCGCTACTATGGTAGCAGCAGGAATTTTTCTTGTAGCTCGGCTTCTTCCTCTTTTCATAGTTATACCTTACATTCTAAATCTAATAGCTTTGATAGGTATAATAACATTATTTTTAGGAGCCACTTTAGCTCTTGCTCAAAAAGATATTAAGAAAAGCTTAGCTTATTCTACAATGTCTCAATTGGGTTATATGATGTTAGCTCTAGGTATGGGGTCTTATCGAGCTGCTTTATTTCATTTGATTACTCATGCTTATTCGAAGGCATTGTTGTTCTTAGGATCTGGATCAATTATTCATGCGATGGAAGCTATTGTTGGATATTCTCCAGATAAAAGTCAGAATATGGTTCTTATGGGCGGTTTAAGAAAACATGTACCAATTACAAAAACTGCTTTTTTATTGGGTACACTTTCTCT